AACGAATAGAAAGGAATTAATGACTTGGACTGGGTATTAACGGTCAATCTCCGGTAGAAGGTTCCGTCGGAACAATTATTTATTTCAGGTACCTCTTAAATAAAAAAAAAAAAAAAGAGAGAAAATGTGGGGAGAAATGACAAGAAGATATTGGAACATGAATTTTGAAGAGATGATGAAAGCAGGAGTTCATTTTGGCCATGGTACTAGGAAATGGAATCCTAGAATGGCACCTTACATCTCTTCAAAGCGTAAAGGTATTCATATTACAAATCTTACTCGAACTGCTCGTTTTTTGTCAGAAGCCTGTGATTTAGTTTTTGATGCAGCAAGTATAGGAAAACACTTCTTAATAGTTGGTACCAAAAATAAAGCAGCCAATTTAGTAGCATCAGCTGCAATAAGGGCTCGGTGTCATTATGTTAATAAAAAATGGCTCGGTGGTATGTTAACGAATTGGTCCACTACAGAAATGAGACTTCATAGGTTCAGGAACTTGAGATCGGAACAAAATACGGGGAAACTCAACTGTCTCCCGAAAAGAGATGTAGCAATGTTGAAGAGGCAATTATCTCACTTGCAAACCTATCTGGGCGGGATCAAATATATGACGGGGTTACCCGATATTGTAATCATCGTTGATCAGCAAGAAGAATATACGGCTCTTCGAGAATGTCTCACTTTGGGGATTCCAACAATTTGTTTAATCGATACAAATTGTGACCCGGATCTCGCAAATATTCCGATTCCAGCGAACGATGACGCTATAGCTTCAATCCGATTGATTCTTAACAAATTAGTATCCGCAATTTGTGAGGGCGGTTCTAGCTATATAAGAAATTGTTGATTAATAATAGGATAAGTCAATGACTTTGGAAACTCCATAAATTGATTGAATCGGTTACTATCCCTGAGTCTCAAAAAGAGATCAAAATCACTGGGGATATTATGTGATCACTTGGGATCCGAAATATACGATTGATTCAAAGTAGACGAGTTGAGAAAGAGATACGAGATGGCTGAATCAAAATAATTCCTTTTTAAGTTCTATTTATGTCAGAGGGCAATATGAATGTTTTACCCTGTTCCATCAACTCACTAAAAGTGTTATACGATATATCCGATGTGGAAGTAGGCCAACATTTTTATTGGCAAATAGGGGGTTTCCAAGTCCATGCTCAAGTACTTATCACTTCTTGGGTTGTAATTGCTATCTTATTAGGTTCAGCCACTATAGCTGTTCGGAATCCACAAACCATTCCAACCGACGGTCAGAATTTCTTCGAATATGTCCTCGAATTCATTCGAGACTTGAGCAAAACTCAGATTGGAGAAGAATATGGTCCTTGGGTTCCCTTTATTGGAACTATGTTCCTATTTATTTTTGTTTCTAACTGGTCAGGTGCCCTTTTACCCCGGAAAATCATACAGTTACCGCATGGAGAGTTAGCTGCACCCACGAATGATATAAATACTACTGTTGCTTTAGCTTTACCTACGTCAGTGGCATATTTCTATGCGGGTCTTACCAAAAAAGGATTGGGTTATTTCGGTAAATACATTCAACCAACTCCAATACTTTTACCAATTAACATCCTAGAAGATTTCACAAAACCCTTATCACTTAGTTTTCGACTTTTCGGGAATATATTAGCGGATGAATTAGTAGTTGTTGTTCTTGTTTCTTTAGTACCTTCGGTGGTTCCTATACCTGTCATGTTCCTTGGATTATTCACAAGCGGGATTCAGGCTCTTATTTTTGCAACTTTAGCCGCAGCTTATATAGGTGAATCCATGGAGGGTCATCATTGACTAGCTTCCGAAATGGTCTTAAAAAAAAGCTTATCCCAACTCATACCGGTATATACGATCTAGAATAGGAGCAAAAAAAAAATGTATGATATTAGAGAATTAAAAAAAAGTAAGGGAGGTCGAGCTGGGTATATGTAAGGGCTCTAAGCCAATCCCTGTATATGTTTTGAAGAATGATTCTAGAATCCGGTTCAATAGAAGATACGGATGGTTTACGTTATTAAAGAAACAATGTATATGTGATATTAGATATTCACTAGTTATATATGGGCTATCCATATATATTATTTCCCATCCCACTGAATTTAGACGGATTCCAATGCAAGCCCTTCCGTTTTATCTGTGACTGTGGATTGAATGAATAAACAAATGAAGTCAAGCATGCATATAGAAGAGAAAGAGCGAAGAATTGAAAGAATGGAATGGTTCGGAACAAAGAAATGGAAGAACTGGAACCGTATAGATTTCCAAAGACTCCACGGATAGGAACTAAAAACGAGATATCGAAGTAGCTCTGATGATTCAGTAATATTATTATTTCAATTCAGAGTTCTTAGTTCCTTTTTTTTTTTCGGATAGATCTTAAGTGATGGAATAATGAAGTAATAATTCATCGGTTGATTGTATCATTAACCATTTCTTTTTTTTGGTGCGAGGAACTTAATATGAATCCATTGATTTCTGCCGC